ATTTGGAATTGACCCTTGGATATAAATCGTGAGAATGTATAGTCTTCCTCAAATATGCTATTGAGGAAAAAAGGATTAAACCTTTTAAATTTAAGAAATAAAGTTTTTTTTTGATCTTGATCGGAATATGAAAAAACCGAAAGATCCCTTAACTATTTAAGTTATTAATCGAACGAATCGCACTTTTACCACTAAACTATACCCGCTACATATCTCCATTATTATATATGAATGAACCTTTTGTCGAACAAAGGAATGAGCAAAGGAATGAGATACAATTAAGATAGCATCAGACTCATGACAATTCTAGTGTTGGCACTTCGTCCCGCTGGAGGTACTTGAAAAAAATAGGCGAAGAATAGAAAGCAGCTTATTTAAATAAAACTTGACTTGATCATACTTGATCCTAATTCATAATATAATAATATAATTTATATTATATATATATATAATTAATTAATATAATTAAATATAATAATATAAATATAATTAAATAATATAATAAAATAAAATGAAAAGTCATCCTTTTCATTTGCTGGAAGTCATTACTGAACTGACATTCCGAATCCAGGGATTTATTAAAGCTGGACCATAACATAAAAATGATGAATTCCGCATTTCTTTTTTCGTTTTCAACTTCCCCTTCAACTGCCAGATCCTATGAATTTGAATTCGGATCAATCGGATCAATTGGATTTCAAATGTTCAAATAAAATAAAGCTTGTCCCTTGAACAAGTAAATGAGTTATGTTATATATGTTATAACATATGTGTGTTTCATTTTTCATATTGTTTAATATTATTTGATATTGTTTAATATTAATTGTTATATGTATGTGTTCTTTTCCGGTTAGTAATTAAGTAAATTGAGAAAAAAATACTTATATTTATATACTTAATACTTAATAAGAATGTGAAAAATATTCTTTCATATTCTTTTCATATTCTATAGTCATATTCTATAGTATTAATAGTATTCTTATTATTAGTATAGTATTAATAATACTAACTACTAAGAAATGGCACTTCTATCATAGGACTGGGGATAGACATTTTCTTTGTTGCTTCAATAACAACAAAGAATTTTTGATTTGATATCAAATCATACATAATTAAATTGTTTGATCTATGAAATGATTTATCAGAACAAAAAAAGAAATAATGTAATGGCCCGGCCAGTACTTAACCAGGCCGGGGGAATGCACTTTTCTTACAAAATCAAAGAAATGAAGTAAGGGATTCTGTCTATATCTATTCTATTGGGGATAAGATCTCTGTTTCGAATCATTATCTAAATTGAATTACTGATCAAATTCGTAGATATCTTATCCATTTTAATATATAATTATATAATTTAAAATTTGTTTTTAATATATTATTTTAATATATTATTTTAATATATTATTTCTATTATTTTTATATTATTATCGTTACTTTATCCTATCTTATAATAAATTATTACTAATAAATAATGAAAAAAAGAAAACGAGGTTTTTTTTGTTTCAATCTTCACATCACATAAAAAAAAATTTCAATTTTGAATTGGGAGAGATGGCTGAGTGGACTAAAGCGGCAGATTGCTAATCCGTTGTACGAGTTATTTGTACCGAGGGTTCGAATCCCTCTCTCTCCGTTCCCTCTGATCACTTCAGACTTTATCCTTCAAATTAAAAAAAAAATGGGATCCTTTTATTTTTTCATCATAGGGATATGGAATATATAAAAAAAAATAAAGAAAACTCAACATTTTTTATTCCTCACGTCCAGGATTACGGCCCGGATCGTTAGATAAGAATCCGAAGATGAAGAGAGAAACAAAAAATATCACTACTGTGTAAACGAAGAGTTTGAGAGTAAGCATTACACAATCTCCAAGATTATTTTTTTTAGAAAAAGGAAATAGATTGCCTATTTTTTATCACATACGTTATTTTGGCATAACACCCCAAAAATGAAGTCTTTTCTTGAATCTTGAAAAAAAAAAAAAGTAATTTTCAACAAATTTCTTTCTACTTTGTAATAAGGTAATAAGAAAAGAAAGGTTCTGATATTGGGTATTGTGGGTTCTTAGAAAGTCCTTGTTTACTGGAATGTCAGAACGAGGAAATAAGTTGATCCAAATTTATCACCGCGGTCATTCAATTCAATATACAAGAATTTCTATTTTTGAATCGAGGGTTCATAATGTAAAACTTATCTGATCTTATCCATTTTTATTTTAGAATTTTTTTTTCGAATAAATCATGAATTTTGCAGAGTATTAAAAATTTTATCGAAAACTTACAGCAGCTTGCCAAACAAAAGCTAATAGCAAAAATAGTACAGGTATGACAGGCATAACATCTACGATTGGATTGAAAAAGGCATAAGCCTCGGGCAATTTAGCGAAGAAAAAACTACTCGAATAAAGGGTGGAATTAAGACAGATACAGATTAAACTAAAGATATTAAGCATAACAAACATTTCATTCTTGTAGATTAGAAAATTTTATTTTGGTTGAGTTCTTTTTATGAAGGAAAAATGAAAAGGCGGGTCAAAAAATCCTTCTTTTTCTTCGAACTCTCCCAAATCAAAAATCTTTCCTTTCATTCTCAAATGAGAATACAAGGAATTATAGTTTCGTACAATATCTTAATTGAATTTTATGTAATGATCAATAATTTGATCAAGAATTTTTTGTGATTCTATATTTACATGTGTTGAATCCTAGCAACAATGTATTTCATATGTATTTGGGCTGGGATTGACGAATGACCAATACCAATATTAGTCTTTATTAGTGTCGAATAGAAATCTAAATGGGGCGTGGCCAAGCGGTAAGGCAACGGGTTTTGGTCCCGCTATTCGGAGGTTCGAATCCTTCCGTCCCAGATCGTCTCCATCAGAAACGAAAGATTCTTCTCTTTAACAATTTTCTGTTTAATCTTGCTTGGATATTGGATATATATAATGTGTGACCCAACCCCTTCTTTGTTCTGAATTCAATGTACGGGTAGAAATAAAGATATTTCTTTGAATTCTTAATTAAAAAAAGAATTGGGGGTGGATCATTCCCATTCAGAGTATGCTCATACTCATATTCATATTGAAGTTAGTTACTTAGGGAAACCTTGTGTTCCATACCCGTGAAATGGGAATTCGCACATGGTGCATTCTGAATTGAAATAGAAAAAAAAAGGTCTTTTTTCTATTCCATTCCCCAAGGAAAGCCTAAAGAAAATAAATGGTGTATCCCAATTCCACACTTTATGTAGAGACTAAAGATTACGTAGTTTTTTGTATTAATTGCATTTCATCATTCGTCTTAAAACTTCTAAGGAAAAAATAGGAAAAAGAAATTGATCTGGATCCTATTTTCTTTTTTTGTATTTTAGCTTATTCAATTGAATAATTGGAAATCAATATAATGTAATGATTGGATGGATGAAAATTTATATATTCCATTTTTATGGAATTGGAGGAAAGATTCTTGAATCTGAAGTAAAACAAAATTGGTCTGTATGCTGTATAATAGATATTATGTATTATTATTGTATTGTTCTATTTCAGTAACAGCGGCCCCTTCCCTTGGTTAAGTCAAAAGGATCTGTGATCCTTTAAATATCCATGATTACTCCCAGTAACAATTGTTCGTTGTATATGATGGATATGAAAAGATTAGATTCTTCTTATTCTTGATTCTTATTTTCTCTTTCAGATGAAAGAAAGAATAACGACTTTTATCTTACACGAAACCTCTTCTATTCCATACTCACGAAAACAAAAAACGATTTGAATCTTCATTTTTGTGAACCCTTGGTACTTGAATAAGTGTGAAAAATCTATATTATAGAGAGACTTCCGACCTTTTCGAGTCATCGGAATAGCTTATATTTGGTTAATAACTGATTTTGTTCCGGAATTGAAAATCTATTCTATTATTCTATTAAGTAAAGGCCTTTCTTTTTTTTTTCGAATTACTTTTTCATTTATGTGTTCGAAAAAAAAAGGGATGATCCTTTTTATGATTCATCATCCCGAACAATCTGTTGAAGATGTAAATAAGACTTAAGTAAACGCGTTTATTCGTCTTTTTTAGAAATCTGTTTCATTTGAGCCAATGACTATTCATGATTCCATATTGAATCAATTCCATACCGGTTCGAAATTTAATCAGAGGAATGTTATGGTAAAACTTCGTTTGAAACGATGTGGTAGAAAGCAACGTGCGACTTGAAGGACATGATTCGTTGTGGATTCTTACATCCACCATTTTCTATAGGAATGAAGATGCTCTTGAATCGACATAGTTTGTTCTGTTCTTGCTAGGAACCAAATTTGTGTTGGGTTGGTAAATAGGAATAGTACATAATGGAGCTCGAACAAAAAGTATTGATTCATTTATCGGGGGGAAGAATCTAGGGTTAGTAACAATTAATAAGTTAGACCAACTTTGTAAATATATCCTCAATATCGAAATCGAAGGGTTAAAATTCGAACAAGTTTGAAATAAAATAAAAAAGTCAAATTTGTCGAAATTGGTAAAACTTTTTCGATGAAAATGAAAAGTGTATTATATTACAAGGGAATTAATCTTTCGTATTATTCATAGAAAGAAATAACAAAAAACAAAAGGTATGTTGCTGCCATTTTGAAAAGGAATAAGGATCACCGAAGTAATGTCTAAACCTAATGATTTTACAAAGTAAAGAGAAAGGATTCCGGAACAAGGAAACACTATTTTCAATTGTCTCAATAATTTTCTTTAATTTTATTATAATGAAGAAGAAAAATAGATTCGAGACGAGACAAACAAAAGAGGTTAGAGACGACTCAAGAAATGTCTAAAGAGTTACCTTCGCACTTTTTCAGAATTGCCCAACTTGAGTTATGAGTACGAATGAGATTTCTTTTTTTCTGTATCTGTAAGTAAGAACAAAAAACGACTCAAATTATAGTCGACTTCATGATTTTATGGATCTATTTGCCATTATATACAGAATATACAGAAATATTAGAATTATTTTTTCTCGAGCCGTATGAGGAGAAAGCCTCTTATACGTTTCTAGGGGGGGGGGTATTATTTATCTACATCTATCCCAATGAGCGATCTATCGAATCGTTGCAATTGATGTTCGATCCCGAAGAGAAGGAAGAGATCTTCAAAAAGTGGGTTTTTACGATCCGATACAGAATCAAACTTATTTAAATGTTCCTGCCATTCGTTATTTCCTTGAAAAAGGTGCTCAACCTACAGGAACTGTTCATGATATTTTAAGGAAGGCAGAATTATTTTAAAGTTAAAGAAAGACCTTCATAAAGAAAAAAAACAAAATTTCTTTTAATAATAATAAATAAACAAGAAAAGGTAACTAGTATCTATTTTGGGCAATTAGTTACTCAAAATTTGCTCTTTTCTTGTTGTATTCATACTTTTTCTCTACCTTTTCCTTATTTTTTTTTTCATCTAAATTTCTTATTTATGTTGTGCCAATCCAACACGAATTCTTATTTGATTTACTTAATACTTAAATACAATACTTAATAAATTATACAATACTTAATTAAGTATTAATTTAATTGAATTTGTTTTCCATTCATATTGACAATGTTGTATCGAACAAATATAATTCGATCGTAGATAAGCGGATCCGTTTATTCCGACCCCTAATTGGTTTTTCCTTTACTTCGGTCAAATGATGGGTTTGCCGGATTTACTATTATACATATACAAGATGTATTTTCTTAACGAAAATCAAAAATTTTGAGAAAATGGGCGGTCTGTAAATTTTTATATTTCTATTGGGAATCCGTTGTTTTTTATTTTTGAATCCGATCCATTCATTTTGCTATTTTGGTGTTTAGAATTGATCATAAAATCTTTCCTTTCTATTTCTTGTTAGTTCAATGTTTTGACGTAGTTGTACAGTGCAATTCAATTGATTTTTTTTATTTCGATCGTATCTACAAATCATATTTATCTGGGTTGCTAACTCAACGGTAGAGTACTCGGCTTTTAAGTGCGACTATGATCTTTTACACATTTGGATGAAGTAACGAATTCGTCCAGACTATTGGTAGAGTCTATAAAACCGCGACTGATCCTGAAAGGTAATGGATGGAAAAAACAGCATGTCGTAATAATAAGAAGAAAATGGAATTTCTTAATTTCTTATTAGATTCCTATTTTTTTTTTAGTAGAATTTGGAGTCGATCCTTACCAGATCAGTCCAAAATTTTGTTTTTATTTTAGGAGGAAGACAAAAAAAATGCACATTTACGGTTGGGTTTAGTGAATAAATGGATAGAGCCCTACGGCTCCAATTCTGGTAAAAAAAAGCAACGAGCTTCTATTCTTTATTTGAATAATTACCCGATCTAATTAGACGTTAAAAAAAATTAGTGCCTGATGCGGGAAAAGGTTCTCCTGTGAGTGGTCCTTTGATTCTTTTTTTTTTCTTTTTTAAAAAATCCTAACTATTCTCTATTATAGATTGGAAACGAATGTGTAGAAGAAACAGTATACTGACAAAAAGAATTTGTTCCAAAGTCAAAAGAGCGATCGGGTTGCAAAAATAAAAGATTTTTGAACCTCTAGTAATTATAACGAGGATAAACCCATTAGATAGAAGGGGAGAGGAAAAAGATCTGTTGATTGGACTTTCTGTTTCCGGGGTATATATATTTTTGTATACATAATACATACCTTGTTCTGACCATATTGCACTATGTATAATTTGATAACCCAAGAAATGCCTACTGTTTTTGTTTCAAGTAGAAAAAATGTAAGTCAATGGAAGAATTACAAGGATATTTAGAAAAGGATAGATCTCGGCAACAACACTTCCTATATCCGCTACTCTTTCAGGAATATATTTATGCACTTGCTCATAATCATGGGTTAAATGGTTCGATTTTTTACGAACCTGTGGAAGTTTTTGGTTATGACAATAAATCTAGTTTAGTACTTGTAAAACGTTTAATTACTCGAATCTATCAACAGAATTTTTGGATTTCTTTGGTTAATGATTCTAATCAAAATCGATTCGTTGGATACAACCACAATAATTTTTTTTTTTCTCATTTTCATTCTCAAATGATATCAGAAAGTTTTGCAATTATTGTAGAAATTCCATTCTCGTTGCGATTAGTATCTTATTTCGAAGAAAAAGAAATACCAAAATATCATAATTTACGATCAATTCATTCAATTTTTCCCTTTTTAGAGGACAAATTATCACATTTAAATTATGTTTCAGATATACTAATACCTCATCCCATACATATGGAAATCTTGGTTCAAATTCTTCAATGCTGGATTCAAGATGTTCCTTTTTTACATTTATTGCGGTTCTTTCTTCACGAATATCATAATTTGAATAGTCTTCTCATTACTCAGAAGAAATCTATTTACGTTTTTTCAAAAGAAAATAAAAGATTATTTCGGTTCCTATACAATTCTTATGTATTTGAATGGGAATTTTTATTCGTTTTTATTCGTAAACAATCTTCTTATTTAC